ATCAAAGATTTGACCTTTTCGAACTCTGTCTGTAACTCACTAAAGGTCTGGGAAACAAAGAAAAGATGTATAAGAACGAGATATCCAGCAACAAGAACAAGGAAAAGGATTGAATAGAGGAATTCCCAAACATTTGGCGATCTCAGATGTGTCGATATCAACGACGACTTATTCTTTTTATTTCGATGAATCATTTCTTTGGACAGAAGATTATGTAACCATTTACTCGAGATCTCACTTCTGAGAAAAAATTGCATCTTCCACAATTTTGTCTGAAGAATTCGCCACGATATACCCATAATATCATGAAAAATGGATACACTGCTACTTAGTATTGACAATAGGTCTGAAAAAGTATCTAAAAATATCGAATTTAGATATTTGTACCCTGTCGAAGTAAAGAAGCTTGGCATATATGTTTGGAATAGATTCCATTTTTTTGAGAGAATTGAAAAAGCACTATCTCGTTGAAAGGTTGTATACATCCGCCCTTTCTGAACCCCAACGCATTTCTTTAGACAAAGACTCTGTTTTTTCCTTTTTTCGGATGGGAAATCTTTCTCAGAACATGGAATGTGAATCAAACCTATATTTGAATTGAAATTGGGACACTCATGAAGGTTCTTTCCTTCTGAATCAGATAGATTCATATCTGAAAGAGGTTGACAATAAGTTCTTTCAAAATTGACAATTTGTCCCTCTGTTAGAGGGTTTCCAGAAGTGTCTACGATCGAATAAATAGCTCTACGAACGAATGGATCGGGTCGACTTAGAAAATGAAAAGATTTGTCCAAGTTATACCTTTCGTCACCACTTTGTGGAAAATCGTTAGGTATGAATATGTTAGATACTTGTGACTCGATTGGTGAAATAGTAGTTCTCCCCCCAAAAACATGTTTTTTTTTACCAACGCACAAAGAAAATCTTTTCTTGCGAAGGAACAAGATATTGAGAAATTGCCCATATAGAAAATATGAATTATTATTACGAGCCTTTTCCACAGAAAAAGGGAATCTTTTGTTACAATAGAAGCAGAAGTGATGCGGATTATTCAAGAATCGAAGTCGATTTGCTTTATAAAAAGAGGATATCAATGAACTTCTGTGAAATGGTTTCCCGGGATTCAGCCAATTGTCTTGATCGTAGAATATCATTGAGAAATAGGAATCTTTGTTATCAAAGGATTTCCTGCGATTAGTTCTAGTATGGAATGAGTCAATCATCCGCTTTGGTATCTTATTGAACAAAAATGGTGATATTGTTCCTCCATTGATCAAGAATTTCGAAGTACCATCATCAGCCAGTAAGAAGGGGTTCAATTTTTTCAAATGAACAATTTGAAAACCTATCGATTCTAACAACTGATTGCAGAGTTTATCATTCGGACCTTTCAATTCATAGATGTTGATTTCGGACCTATGAATGGGGGTATTCCCAAAACTTACACAGGAAAAAGGAAAAGAAAGTGAATTAGACAAAAAGAAAAGCAACTTGGCCAAAAAACGAAGTGACTTGCCCAAAAAACGAAGTGACTGGGGGAAAAGGAAAAAGAAACGAAGTGACCTGGACCACTTGGGCAAAAAGAAAGTAAGCAACTTATACACATCTTTTTCGAATTTCTTGCAAACCTCAGAATAATTCATCAAAAATTGATTAATACGAATACGTGTATAAATACGTAATTGATCAAACATTACTTGAAAACGGCTCTTTTGCACTTGAAAATGCACTTGAAAACAGCTTTTCTGCTCAGAAAGGAAATGTTCCAAATGTTCCTGGCAATTCTTGCTCCCATTGGACCATTTGTATATATATGCATAATCTTGTTTGATCATATATTTCATTAGAGTTCTATGACTGAGAGTATCCTTTCCTTTTTGATCCCTTTGAATTCCATATTCGAAGTTGCGATCGGATCTATTCATTAAAAAGAATCGATTCAATACACTTCTTATGTACCTATTATATTGGATTTGAATCAGATTTCGGATCAATCTATATTGATTGACTGCTTCCATTATGTTATTGCTAGCAAATACCACCATTTTTTGCTTTAGATCTCCCAAACCATTCCCGCAGGAGATCCAGACCCGTTTTTGTCTGATCCTTCGAAAAAAATATTCATTCTCCTCATAACGAAAAAGAACAGGAGACAGAACCAATAAAGATTTCTTTTTCGATTCAGCCCCGGTGTTGAATACCTCATTCAAGAATTTTTTTTGATCCAATCCGTACGAATCAATAGAAAAAGAAAATCCCTTATGATACACCAGATCCGGCTCGGTTATTGATAGAGTAAATAGATCTGCCATTTCTTGCAATCTCTCTTCTGATTCAAAATCGTGGTGTAACGCGTATCCTCCCCTGTTCCGTTCATGGAATCGGTGAAAGAAATCAAAAAATGGATTTTTGTTAAAGAATGAAATCTTATTGGAACTGTCCAGATCCGGGTCATCCTTCGGAACCATATCACATCCCGGATCTAATGAAATAGAATGAATTGAGACAGTATTTTGTAAATACGTAATGATTTTGAATAAATGAATCATTTCTTTATTTTCTGATCGCCGGACAAAAGAAAGATGTTTCTTCAACAATTTCTGCTCTCTAGTGGACCTCTCAGTAGGATTCGAACCCAGATGAAGTTCTGACCATCTATCAGAGAAAAAAGAACGAACGGATCTTGTAGCATTCCCAAGAAATTCTTCCATTTCTTCCGGAAACAGATGATTAATCATCGGTTTCTCGCGTTCCGTGAATAGCTGGGACATTGAGGAATATCCAGAAAGGTTTTTCGGGAATCGGTCTGATTCTATCTCTTTTCGTTCCGTTTGAAGAAAGGAAGGATCCCAGGGAATCGATCTTTCTTCTAGTTGTTGAATCTCTCTTTGATTGATCAATGTGCGATATTCCGAATCCTCATTACTAATGGAATCCAAATGATTGGAATCCAAATGATCTCTGGATTGATCAGAGGATCCTTTCAGTTGGCTAGAATCCGTTACTTGAACGAAACTAGACCTTGTGGAATCATATTGAATATTTGACCATACATTCCGTACCTTGCTAAAAAACCGATCCTTCTTTCCCAACCACACATTGCCTAACCAAAAATACGATTCGGGCGGATTATTCCCCCAACTAGGGAATAAAAGGAAGAGATCTTGGCGGAATTTCCACATATGAAATTGAGTACAATTTTGCAACGAGATAGCCCCCTTGTTTCTCGAGAAGAGATGGGAAACATGCTCATGTTGTTTGAAGAAAACCCCCGCTTCAATTGGTCTTTTTTCACGAAAAGCAGACATAAGATAAGAAATCCAGTCTTTCGCTAATCTTTCCAATAAAATAGGATCAGCCAATTTCCAATCATGGTCCTTGTGGGTCGAATCATCATCCATATAATATACAAAAAGAAACTCCAGAGATTTGCTATCTTTCTCTTTGAATAAGATCTCAATTTCGGCGACGGTTTCATTAGATATCTTACAACTAGAATTCCTCTTTGTTATTGAGAGAACCCCAGTACTCTCTTTCCGATTCAGGAAAGAACTCTCAGAGATCTTTTTTCCTTTTGGAAGATACAGGAGCGAAACAATCAACCTATTGATATTGGAAGACCCAACAGCTTCTTCCAATCGATCATTTCTGGGTCCAGTGGAATTCATAGGTATAGGAAGAAACCCTGTCAAATATAGGTTTTTTCTTTCGACCATATTTCGATTGTTAATACGATATATAAGTACCGCTACTACAAAGAGTATTACTCCCCTGATCGTGAAAGATCGATTGCTTGTTGAACCCTGGAAATTGCGTGAAAGTAGAATACTAAAAATTCGTGGGTCAAAGAGTTTTAGAAAACGTTCTTGGTGGAAAAAAATGTGAATAAAGGATCCCACTGAATTGAATTGGGTCCACGAATCTAAGAAATAGTGAGAATTCTTTATCTCTCTCATTATCTCTCTCAATTCGAAAATACAGAACTTGATTTGTCTTTTTTGCACCTTGATTTGTCTTTTTTGCATTAGGTTCACCCCCGAGATTTCATCTCATTTTGATTTTGATTTTGATTCTTCTTTTATGTTATTTTAATTTAAATGATTTTATGTTATTTTCATTTGACTTATTTTATGTTATTTTAATTTAAATGATTTTATGTTATTTTCATTTGACTTATTTTATGTTATTTTAATTTAAATGATTTTATGTTATTTTCATTTGACCTCTTTTATGTTATTTTAATTTAAATGATTTTATGTTATTTTCATTTGACTTATTTTTTATATTGGATTGGCACCGTGGACAAGGGTCCCTGTTAAGCATCCATGGCTGAGTGGTGAAAGCGCCCAACTCATAATTGGCGAAGTCGTAGGTTCAATTCCTACTGGATGCACGCAATCAGGACCTTGGAATCTCATCCATACATAACGAATTGATGTCACATAACACAATTCAGATCCATATCATAACATATCTATCTATATTTTTTTTCATAGATGATAGATATATATGTATGATAGATATATATGAACAGTAAGAACTAGCATTCTTATTGAGACTTGAACTCAGAAGGAAGAAAATAAATTTATGGATGGAATCAAATATGCAGTATTGACAGACAAAAGTATTCGGTTATTGGGGAAAAATAAATATACTTTTAATATCGAATCAAGAGCAACTAAGATAGGAATAAAGCTTTCGATCGAACTCTTTTTTGGTGTCAAGGTAAAGGATGTGAATAGCCATCGCCTTCCCGCAAAGAGTAGAAGAATGGGACAGACAATGAGACGTGTAATCATTACGCTTCAACCGGGTTATTCTATTCAACCTCTTAAAAAGATAAAGAACTTCAATCAAAATACTTAATAGCATGGTGATACAATTATACAAAACTTATACCCCGAGTACACGCAATGGAACCGTAAATAGTCAAGTGAAATCCACTCGAGGAAAGAATTTGATCTATGGACAGCATCGTTGTGGTAAAGGTCGTAATGCCA